GGGATCGATAAACCTTTTGAACCTTATTAACCAAAGAGATACGACTTTGCACTATAGTTAGCTCAGCACCAATCAGGAATGCCCAAGGAATTCCAAGAATTCTTGTTATACATTTGTTCCAAGTCTCAATCCTCTTTTCGAGATTCATCGATATTGAATCAATCGAACGCACTTCTAACACCTGTTCCACTTTTGGAAGACCTTGCGTTATATCACCAGATCTTGATTTTTCATATATAAATGTAACTAATGTATCTCCTTCGTAAAGGATTTCCCCATAATGTCCATGAACAGTTGCTCCTGGAGTAGCCAAATAAGGCTTAGCTGATCGTATTACCACAGAGTCAACTTGAAGAATTAGAACTTGACCCGATTTTAAATGCGGTCCTTTTTTGGCTATACATACATTTTCACAAAGAAACTGCCCAAGACTAACGATTGTAGATGTCTCTTCACAACAATTGTAATGCAGAAAATACCAATTCAAATTGAATGGATTCAAAATGATGTTACTGCACGAATAGGGAGTATAAATTTTACCTTTTTCATCCAGTAAATAATATTTAAGGATTTGAAAAATCTGTTTTAAATTGTCAAGTTGCAAATAGTTAGTTACCAAGATTTGATTGTGGGTTATTAAATCGGAAAATAAATCAAAATTATAAATTGGAAAGCCTGTTCCTAAGGGGCCCAACGGATTCCTAATTGGAATTAGGGGGTCCTCTTTGATTGATTCTTTTATCACATTGGGAGATTTTACATCGTTGAATGGGCCTGTTCGAGAACAATTGGATGATGACAAAATGATCAAAGATTGAGATTCCTTATTTCGATTCAATAACGTATGAATAGTTCCTTGATTTGGATTAAGGGATTCTTGAATCCTTGCCTTGGAATAGGAATAAATGGAAGAAAACGGATTGACATTAGCGCGATCTGATCCATTCTCAGAGATTAATCCTGAACCCGACAGATCATTTCTTTTTCCGGTATACAAAATAGGTGACTTCGCTAAGTCGATTCTTAGAAAATCTCTAATTAAACCATTTGTCCTTATTTCAACAAAGGAAGCACAGGCCTTTTCGATCTTTTTGTCTTGGTCCCAATTCAACACTAAACAAGTCCGAACTAATTGAATACTTGTGTCCCAAATTTCAAGAATTGGGTCGTAATAAAGGATATAGTTGACAACTCGAAGTTGTAGATTATCACTTTCTTGCAAGAGATCCGGCGGGAAAAGTCTTCCTAAATTTATACCATCCGTTTTTTTATATGGGACTACAGGTTGAACCAAAACAAAATATTTTTTTTCATACCTGGAAAGTTTCATTCGTTGGATATAGAGCCAATTTTTCAATTTTTTGTATTCTTTGGAATTTTGTTTTCCCCCTCCTGGTGGTATCAATCGGAATGCCTTGTTTGTCTTTCCAGGAAAATGGATATCTCCAGAAAAGATTATTAGTTTAATTTTTTCTGCTTTTTTCTTCACTCGGACCAATCCACCTACCCGACTTCTTCTATTTAAAGTGATTTGTGTATCTATCCCAATAATACTATTGTGCCGTACCATTATGGAACAAGATTCGGCCAAAATGTGGACTTCCACGGGAATAAAAAAAAACGGATTTACTTCCTTTTGGTATTTTGGCCAAAATACCTTGACTCCTCGATACTCAATCAACTCCTCTTCATTAACGATTGAATTCAGTTCTCTAGTCTCATATTTAGTAAGTCCCGAGCTCTTTCTTATATATCGAGGATCGTCGAAATAAGCAAGAATACTATTTCTACGGAGAATACCATTTCGGGGGATTTCAATTGAGATACCTGAAGAAGGTATTAATTGGTTCTCGCCCTCTTGAATCGATTCGAGTGGGATGATGACTCTATTTCTTCGCCTCTTTGCCAATAAATCCGAATTCCCCTCGAGAACGGCCGGATTTCTGAGATTACAACGACCGGTACATGTCATTCGATTAAGTTCTGAATAATCAGGAATCCTATCTCCTTTTTGATTTTTACCAGAAAAATACGAACTAAAAAATTTGTGTCTCACTTGATTATTAGTTACTGAGGGGTTAGAAATATATCTTCGCTTAACAGAAAGAGAATAAGCGTTCATTTTATCTTGATCCTTGTGGATCGAACAGGGACCTGGACTGGATCTCCAGGGCTCCCCTAATAATATCCATAAATGACTTGTTTTTGGTAAGAGATGAATATTACCATATGTAAATTCAGGTGCATGGTACACATCGGTATTCCAGTGCATTTCGCCTTCTGAGTCAGAATAAATATGTTTTCGAACCTTCTCTTTCAAATTCAAAGTGGATGTTCTCGCGCGAATCTCAGCAATGACTTGTTCTGATTCTACATATTGATCGTTTTGAACTAAAAGAAAACTTTTGGGCGGAATACACACATTGTGTATAATATCTTCACTTTCAATAGTTACATACAAGTCTCTAGAACATAGAAAAGCAGGATGTCCATGACGTGTACGTGTCGGATGAACCAAATCCTCATTGAATTTTATTTTTCCATTAGAAGGGGCTCGGACATGTTCTGCAGTACCCCCTGTGAATACTCCGCCGGTATGAAAAGTTCTTAATGTTAATTGAGTACCTGGTTCTCCAATAGATTGACCTGCAATAATACCTACAGCTTCTCCCAATTCGACCAGGTCGTCGTGAGCTGGGCTTCGGCCATAGCATAGTTGACAAATCCAAGATGTACTCCTACAAGTAAACGGGGTTCGAATAGAGATTGGTTGTGCTCTAAAAGTTATGAATCTATTAACAAGTCCAACCCCAATATCTTGATTTCTAGTAGCAATGCATCGCGAACCTATATATATATGATCCGCTAATACACGCCCAATTAATGTTTGGATAAAAATCCTGTCGGTCATCATTCCATTTCGAGGACTTACAGAAATACCTCGGACGGTGCCACAATCTGTTCGACGTACAACAATGTGTTGAACTACTTCAACAAGTCTGCGCGTGAGGTATCCTGCATCTGATGTTCGGATAGCGGTATCCACAACTCCTTTACGGGCTCCGTAGCAAGAAATAATATATTCTGTTAAAGAGAGTCCTTCGCGTAAATTGCTTTGAATGGGTAAATCAATCATTTGACCTTGGGGATCCGACATTAATCCTCTCATACCTACTAATTGATGTACCTGAGATGCATTTCCTCTGGCTCCCGAAAAAGACATTATATGGACTGGATTAAAAGGATCGGTCATCCGAAAATTAGGATTCATTTCTTGTCGCAAATATTCACTTGTGGCATACCAGATCTCGATCGATTGACGTAATTTTTCTACCGCGTGTACATTCCCATAATGATGGTGTTTTTCCAAAATAAAACTTTGTTGTTCAGCGTCTTGAACTAGCCATCTTTTAGAAGGTATTGTTAAAAGATCATCAATTCCTAATGAAATGGATGCGGCGGTAGCTTGTCGGAAACCCAGAGTCTTTACTTGATCCAGGATATGTGATGTATATCCGATTCCATAGTGATCAATAAATCGACTAATAAGTCGTTTCATGGCAGTTCCGTCTATCACTTTATTGTGAAAGACCTGAGTGGGCCGTTCTGCCATCAGTACCTCCATATTGCGCTGAGTAGAATTTGACAATGGGTTTGAGTCAGTGATTGGACAACTTCCTTTTCTAGATCTTGATTCACGTAGAAATTCCGCAATTTTATAGTCCTAGTTAACCCGGCGAGACTCGAATTCCCGCTGGTAGCATAGAATTACAACAGCCCTGCCAAAACCCCTGTATGGCTTCTTCTATTTCTCGATAAAGAGAAATATGCCCAAGAGTGGTTCGAATATATATATAAAGAATTTCTTTTTTTATACTTTTTACTATTAGATAGTGTCCATAAATCTCATAATAGGTCCCCAAAGCTTCATAGTGAATTTCAATGGGAGCTTCTCTTGCAGCAATAACGCGTTGATCTAGTCGCCACCGCAGCCACAAAGGACTACCTAAATTGATTCGTTTTTGCCGAAAAGCTCCAATTGCATCATAGGCGTTACAAAAAAACGGTTCTTTTTTTTTTGTATACTTATTATTATAGTTATTATCTTCATTTTGATAGTTTCTACCATTACACGGATTATACCTATTTACACAAATACCCCGACGATTTCCACTCGTTAAGACATAGAGTCCACTAAGCATATCTTGAGTTGGTGCAGAAATGGGATCTCCAATAGTTGGAGACAAAAGATTCATATGAGAAAACATAAGTAAACGTGCCTCTGCTTGAGCCTCCAAAGATAAAGGCACATGAACAGCCATTTGATCCCCGTCAAAGTCCGCATTGAAGCCCTTACAAACTAATGGGTGTAAACAAATAGCGCGCCCTTCTACTAAAATGGGGAGGAATGCCTGTATGCCTAATCTATGCAGAGTAGGCGCTCTATTCAGCAATACAGGATGGTCATCCAGAATTTCTTGAAGTATTTCCCATACAATCGGTTTTTTTTTACGAATTTGACTCTTAGCAACTCCGATGTTCGAAGCAAGATGTTTTCTAATTAGGTCACGAATTACAAATGCCTGGAAAAGTTCTATTGCTATTTCGCGAGGCAATCCACATCGATGTAATGAAAGTGAAGGGCCCACGACAATCACTGACCGCCCTGAATAATCGACGCGTTTACCAAGCAGAGTCTCGCGAACTCTTCCTTCTTTGCCTTCAATTACATCTGAAAGCGACTTGTAAACTCTGTTATGATCATCCCTCATTGGTTGTCCGCAGATTCCATTATCAAGAAGTGCATCCACTGCTTCTTGTAGCAATTTTTCCTGAGATATTATTAATTCTTCTGGCGTAGCTATACTTGTTGTTAATAGATCTGTAAGAGTATTATTCCGATAGATAATTCTTCTATAGATTTCATTAATATCCGAGGTCACCAGTTTATCCTCATCTATATGATAAATTGGTCTCAACTCAGGAGGAAGAACTGGTAA